ATTTCATAAGAATTGAGTTAGTCAATTCCACTATTTCGTATACCGGAAAAAGGTATGATAGGGCAAGTTCCGTATTGATTTCCGATAATGGATTAGATCGCACCAATATCAATCCTTTTTATTCCAAGGCGAAGATTCAATCACTTACCCAACATCAAGGAACTATTGGTATTGGTACGTTGTTGAATCGAAATAATGAATGCCAATCTTTGATAATTTTGTCATCATCCAATTGTTCTCGAATTGGTCCATTCAATGGTTCGAAATATAACAATGTGACAAAAGAATCAGATCCCATAATCCAAATTAGGGATTTGCTGGGTCCCTTAGGGACTATTGTCCCTAAAATAGCGAATTTTTTTTCATCTTACTATTTAATAACTCATAATCATATCTTGTTAAAGAAATATTTGTTACTTGACAATTTTAAACAGACTTTCCAAGTACTTAAATACTGTTTAATAGATGAAAATAGGAGGATTTATAATCCCGATCCATGCGGTAACATAATTTTGAATCCATTCCATTTGAATTGGTGCTTTCTCCATCACGATTATTGTGAAGAGACATCTACAATAATTAGCCTTGGACAATTTATTTGTGAAAATGTATGTCTATTCAAATACGAATCACACGTAAAAAAATCTGGTCAAATTTTAATTGTTCATGTTGACTCCTTAGTTATAAGATCAGCTAAACCCTATTTGGCCACTCCAGGAGCAACTGTTCATAGCCATTATGGAGAAATACTTTACGAAGGAGATACATTAGTTACATTTATATATGAAAAATCGAGATCTGGTGACATAACGCAAGGTCTTCCAAAAGTGGAACAAATCTTAGAAGTGCGTTCGATTGATTCAATATCGATGAACCTAGAAAGGAGAGTTGAAGGTTGGAACGAGCGTATACAAAGGATTCTTGGAATCCCCTGGGGATTCTTGATTGGAGCTGAGCTAACCATAGCCCAAAGTCGTATCTCTTTGGTTAATAAGATCCAAAAGGTTTATCGATCCCAGGGGGTACAGATCCATAATAGACATATAGAAATTATTGTACGTCAAGTAACATCAAAAGTGTTGGTTTCAGAAGATGGAATGTCTAATGTTTTTTTACCTGGAGAATTAATCGGCTTTTTGCGAGCGGAACGAGCAGGGCGTGCTTTGGACGAAGCGATCTGTTATCGGGCAATCTTATTGGGAATAACGAGGGCATCTCTAAATACTCAAAGTTTCATATCCGAAGCAAGTTTTCAAGAAACCGCTCGAGTTTTAGCAAAAGCTGCTCTACGAGGTCGTATTGATTGGTTGAAAGGCCTGAAAGAGAACGTTGTTCTGGGGGGGATTATACCTGTTGGTACCGGATTCCAAAAATTAGTACACCCTTCAAGGCAAGACAAGAACATTCATTTGGAAATAAGAGATATTTTGTTACACCATAGAGAATTATTTTGTTCTTACGTCCAAAACAATTTCCATGAGACAAATTTCCATGAGACATCAGAACAATCATTTACGCGATTTAATGATTCCTAAGAGCAGATTCTTTTCTTTCACTTTAACTATCTTTCAATTATCTGGTCCGATTATTGATTTGGTAAAAAATCAAATAAGTAATTAAAAGAAATTAATGGTTTGGGTCGTGTATCAACGGTCAATCCCCCGTAGAAGGTTCCATCGGAACAATTATTTATTTCAGGTTACCTCGTCTCTTTGTTAAAAAAAAAAGGAAGTCTGGGGAAAAATGACAAGAAGATATTGGAACATCAATTTGGAAGAGATGATGGAAGCAGGAGTTCATTTTGGTCATGGTACTAAGAAATGGAATCCTAGAATGGCCCCTTACATCTCTGCAAAGCGTAAAGGTATTCATATTACAAATCTCACTAGAACTGCTCGTTTTTTATCAGAAACCTGTAATTTAGTTTTTGATGCAGCAAGTAGGGGAAAAAACTTCTTAATCGTTGGTACAAAAAATAAAGCAGTGGATTCAGTAGCATCAGCTGCAATAAGGGCTCGGTGTCATTATGTTAATAAAAAATGGCTTGGTGGTATGTTAACGAATTGGTCCACTACGGAAACGAGACTTCACAAGTTCAGGGACTTAAGAGCAGAACAAAAGATGGGGAAACTCGACTGTCTCTCCAAAAGAGATGCAGCAATGTTGAAGAGAAAACTATCTACCTTGCAAACATATCTCGGTGGGATCAAATATATGACGGGGTTGCCTGATATTGTGATCATCGTTGATCAGCAAGAAGAATATACGGCTCTTCGAGAATGTGTCATTTTGGGGATTCCGACAATTTGTTTAATCGATACAAATTGTGACCCAGATCTCGCAGATATTTCGATTCCAGCAAATGATGACGCTATAGCTTCAATTCGATTGATTCTTAACAAATTAGTATCTGCAATTTGTGAGGGTCGTTCTAGCTATATAAGAAATCGTTGATTATCATTAAGAATAATAAGATTAGTTAATTATTTGGCAACTCCATAGATTTATTGGATCGGTACTATTTTTTTTTTTTATTTTTAAAAAGAGATAAAAAAAGGTACTGGGTATATTGATATTATGTTATGATGTTATGTAATTTCTTGGTATCGTAAATAAAATATACGATTAATGATTCAAGTTAGTGAGTTGAGAAATAGATGGTTGAATCAAAATAATTCCTTTTTTTGAAGTTCAATTTCTGTCAGAGGACAATATGAATGTTATACCATGTTCCATTAAAACACTCAAAGGGTTATACGATATATCGGGTGTAGAAGTAGGCCAACATTTCTATTGGCAAATAGGAGGTTTACAAATCCATGCCCAAGTACTTATCACTTCTTGGGTCGTAATTGCTATCTTATTAGGTTCAGTCATCATAGCTGTTCGGAATCCACAAACCATTCCGACCGACGGTCAGAATTTCTTCGAATATGTCCTTGAATTTATTCGAGATTTGAGCAAAACTCAGATTGGAGAAGAATATGGTCCTTGGGTTCCCTTTATTGGAACTATGTTCTTATTTATTTTTGTTTCTAACTGGTCAGGTGCTCTTTTACCTTGGAAAATCATACAATTACCTCATGGGGAGTTAGCTGCGCCTACGAATGATATAAATACTACTGTTGCTTTAGCTTTACCCACGTCAGCGGCATATTTTTATGCCGGTCTTACCAAAAAGGGATTGGGTTATTTCGGAAAATACATTCAACCAACCCCAATACTTTTACCAATTAACATCCTAGAAGATTTCACAAAACCTTTATCTCTTAGTTTTCGACTTTTCGGGAATATATTGGCTGATGAATTAGTAGTTGTTGTTCTTGTTTCTTTAGTCCCTTCAGTAGTTCCTATACCTGTTATGCTTCTTGGATTATTTACAAGTGGTATTCAAGCTCTTATTTTTGCAACGTTAGCCGCGGCTTATATAGGTGAATCCATGGAGGGTCATCATTGACTAGTTTTCGAAATAGTCTTTTTTTTTTTAAGCTTATCCCAATTCATGCATGATTCAAGATAATCCACTTGGTTGGGGAACATAATAGATACAAATACAAATACGTATGAATATACGATTTAGAGTCGTAGGAAAAAAGATAGACGATATTGCGGAATTGTAAAAAAAAAGATGGGTTGGGGGGGTCACACTAGATGTATGTAATCTCTATAAGTCCAGCCCCTGTGTCTGTTTCGAGGAATGATTCTAGAATCCGATTCAATATAAAATATAAAATGCGGGTGGTTTACGTTATGGAAGAAACAAATGTATATGTGATATTAGATATTTACTAGTTATATAGGACTATTCCTAATATATATATATATATTATTATATATCCTATATATATATATTATTGATTGATTTGATTGCGGTTCACTGCATTTATATAGTTCCAATATAAGTCTTTCCGTTTCGTCTGTGATTGTGGATTGAATGAAATGCAAAAAAGAGATGAACTCAAGGATAGTATCTAGAAGAAAAAAGAAAGGAAAGAAGAATTGAATGAAAGAATGTTTCGAAACAAAGAAATGCAATAACTAGAACCGTATACATATGTATTTACAAAAACTCCATTATGGGTAGAAACTCAAAATGAGATATCGAAATAGTTCTGACGATTCAGTAATATTACCATTTCAATTCGGAGTTTTTAGTTATTTCGACCCGATAGATCTTAATCAGATAGATCTTAATGATAAAATCTTAATGAAAAAAAAAAATGATAAAAAAATTTAGTAAAAATTCATTGGTTGATTGTATCATTAACCATTTCTTTTTTTTTGGTGCGAGGAACTTACCATGAATCCACTGATTTCTGCCGCTTCCGTTATTGCTGCTGGATTGGCCGTAGGGCTTGCTTCTATTGGACCTGGAGTTGGTCAAGGTACTGCTGCAGGCCAAGCTGTAGAAGGTATTGCGAGACAACCAGAAGCAGAGGGTAAAATACGAGGTACTTTATTGCTTAGTCTAGCTTTTATGGAAGCTTTAACAATTTATGGACTGGTCGTGGCGTTAGCACTTTTGTTTGCGAATCCTTTTGTTTAATCCTAGAAATGTAAAAAAGTACCTTACATACTATACTTTTTTTCTTATTTTTTTAATTCGCTATACTTTTTTCTTATTTTATTAACTCAGAATTGCTGTTTGCTTCTTCTAATTATATCAACGCTTTACTCCTACAATTATTTATTTGTTGAGACGATACCCCAGGAAAGGAGGGACTGTTTTAAGGATGAGTAATTACTGGATCCGCTCGTTTTCTTTCTTCGCGTCCTTAGCTTAGTACAATGGAAACCTTTTTTTGACTTTTTTTAGGAATCGTTTCAACAAACGAGATATTTCACAATTGACATGAGACCCAAGACTTAACCTAATAAGTATTTTATTGGATTGGAAACTTCAAGTAAGAAATTTCAAAATTATCAAATTAAATTACTAGATTTAATCTACTCCCATAAAAAAAAAAATGGAAATAAAATTTATATAATAAAAAGAAATC